ATCGTTCAAATATTCAAAACAAGAAGTTATAATTGGTCAAATGATATGACCAAGCGACATATAAAAACAAATACTTATTATAGGAAAATTAAAATAGAAATTATTACGATAAATTATCAGAATAATAATAAGAATTTATATTTGTAGAGCAAGAATAAAAATTTGGGCTAAAAAGAGTACTTGATGCTGATATGAATTATAGGATTAACTAAGGTCATCGGTCTAATGAAATCTAATGAAATAAAAATTCTTGATTTTAGTTAGTTTATTTTAACTCATTAACTAATTCATTATGGGATTCATTATTCATTATTTTCCATTTCAATTTATTAGTCAATTTTAGAAATTTTAGACGATTATAGATCTAAAATGAACTTTTTTATCGAGAAAGGATAAAAAATGAATGAGATATTTTTTTATCAAACCACGTATCCTTTAACAAACAGATTTATTACTAGTCTCACTCGAATTTTAAAATTGAATTTAGGTGTATTTTTTATCAAAACTAAAAAACTCAATTTATTAGGCAAAAGTTTACAAGCCTTTGAAGTATTTTATTACATGTACATGTAAATAAAGTATATATAGAATAACAAAAAGAAAAGTCTTTTAGGTTTTTTATTGATTTTATTAAGTTTGATTTAATTTATTTGATTTCTATGCCATAGCAGATTCTAAAGATATAACTTTGAAAGATAAACAATGAGTTGCTATTAGTTTGGATAAAGCAAAATCGATATATTCGTAAGTACATTCGATCTAATAAGTATCTTGTGTCAGAATTAACAAATTCTATGTCTATGACCAGTATCTTTAGTATTTTCTTATTAGTTATCTGTGTGTACTATTTAGGTAGAATACCGTCACCCATTTTTAGTAAGAAACTGAACAAACTCGACAAAATGGAAGAAGAGGAAGAAGAAGAATTTGATAACAATAGACCTTTTGCTTATATGTATGGAAATAAAGAAAATTTGAAGTTAAAAATACTTGAAAAAAATCAAAAAGATGAAGAAAAATGCTTTTTTTTGTTTGAAAAACCTCTTCTGACCTTTTTTTTCGATTATAACCGATGGAATCGTCCATTAAGATACATAAGAAAGACAAATAAAAAATTTAAAGGCTCTGTAAGAAAAGAAGCCTCACAATATTTTTTTTATACATGCCAAAGTGATGGAAAACAAAGAATATCCTTTACCTATCCTCCCAGTTTGTCAACTTTTGGGGAAATGATAGCAAGAAGGATATCATTGTCTACATTAGAAAAACTCTCCGCTGATGAACTATACACCGATTGGCTTTATACCAATAAAGAAAAAAATAACAACTTAAATAATGAATTTATAAATAGAATTGAGGCTTTAGAGACAGTATTTCTTTCTCTAAATATACTTGAAACAAAAACTAGATTGTCTAATGCTGATACTAAAAACAAAAAGAATTTCCTACTTAAATTGTGTAATGCTGAGACTAAAAATAAAAAGAATTACCTAGTTAAAATGTATGACCCCTTTTTGAATGGGATGTATCGTGGAAGAATCAATAAAATTTTTTATTCTTCAATCATAAATGAAACTTCGATAGAAAATTGCACAGAAACATCTGAACTAAATAAAATTCATGATATCCTTCTTCCCTTTCCTAATTCTCCAGAATATGAACATAAAATCGAAGGATCAGAAAAAAAACAAGTAAAAATTGATTCAAATAATAGATTAAAGTTTTTATTCAACGCAATTCTAACTAACTCCAAGCGTGAAAAAAAATCTATCGAAATAAATGAAATAAGTAAAAAAACCCCTCGATGGTCATATAAATTAATCAATGAGTTGGAACAACATTTTAAAAAACGACGAAAAGAACAAGGCATAATGCAAGGGCTCGATCACCAGCTTCGAACAAGAAGATTTAAACGTATAGCTTTTTTAACTCGTTCCAGACGAAGTTTTAAAAAGTCTCAATTCAAGAATTATAATCTTTATAGAAAATTTAATAGAGATTCGGGTTTTATAAGTTATTTGGAAGAACCAGATTTTCGTCGAGCCGTAATCAAAGGATCTATGCGCATTCAAAGGCGTAAAATGGTTATTTGGGGACCGTCTCAAGGAAATCCCCATTCCCCCCTTTTTTTGGAAAAAATGGAAGATTTTCCTTTTCCTATATCCGACTTAATGAAACTTTTTTTTAATATTAGAAACTGGTTGGGTAAAAAATCGGAATTTGAAATTTTAGATCAACAATTCCAAATAAAAAAAAACAACCAAGAAGACGCAATAGAATTCTGGGAGAACATTCCATATGCACAAAAATCAAGAAGTATTCTGTTACTAGCTCAATCAATTTTTAGAAGATATATTAAATTACCCTTATTGATAATAGTTAAGAATATTGGCCGTATTTTATTACGGCAATCTCCGGAATGGTATGAGGATTTCCAAGATTGGAATAGAGAAATTTATCTAAAGTGCAACTATAATGGTCTTCAATTCTCCAAAACAGAATTTCCTAAAAATTGGTTAACAGAGGGTTTTCAGATAAAAATACTATATCCTTTTCATTTGAAACCTTGGAACAAATCTAAGCTACGACTTTATGATAGAGATCGAAAGCAACAAGATGATTTTGATTCTTGTTTTTTAACCGTTTTAGGAATGGAAACGGAATATCCTTTTGGTCCTCCTCGAAAAACACCTTCCTTTTTTGAACCCATTTTAAAAGATATAGACTATAAAGTCGAAATCAGAAAATTAAATTTTCGAGTTCGAAGAGTTTTTAAAAAAATAACAAAGAAAGAAGCAAAAGCCTTTTTGTTTGTAAAAAAAAAAATAAAAGAACTTTTAAAAGGAAAGAAAATTCCATTATTTAGATCGAGAGAAATATATGAATCAAGTGAAACTCAAACGGAAAAGGATTCTATAACTATAATCAGCAATAAAATAATTAATGAATCATTTAGTAAAAATAGATCTACAGGTTGGACAAATTTTTCACAGGCAGAAGAAGAAATAAAACATAGAATTGATAGAAGAAACACAATTAGAAATCAAATAGAAAAAAAAAATAGAAATAAAAAGAATAATGGAGAATCACTCCCAAAAATTTGGAAAATATTAAAAAGAAAAAATATTGAATTAATAGTTCAATTTTTCATTGAAAAAATATATATGGATCTATTTCTATGTATCATTAATATGCGCAAAATAGCTCTACAAGTTTTTATGGAATCAACCAAAAAAATTCTTGAGAAATACATTCACAACAATCAAACAAATCAAGAAGGGATTAATAAAATCAAACAAAAGAAAATTGATTTGATTTCGCCTATGACTATAAAGTCTTTTGATAATCTTAGAAAAAGTAAGCGGAAGTCACATATTTTTTTTGATTTATCTTACTTGTCACAAAAATATGTATTTTTCAAATTATCACAAACCCAAGTTATTAACTTCAATAAGTTAAGATCTATTCTTCAATATAATGAACCATCTTTTTTTATTAAGAATGAAATCAAAGATTTTTTTGGAAGACAAGGAATATTTGATTCCGAAATAAGACATAAGAAACTTCAAAATTATGAAATGAATCCATGGAAAAACTGGTTAAGAGGTCATTATCAATACGATTTATCTCAGATTACATGGTCTAGATTAGTTCCACAAAACTGGCGAAATGGAATAAATCAATGCCATACGTCTCAAAATAAGGATTTAAGGAAATGGTATTTTTATGAAAAGGACCAATTATTTGATTACAAAAAAAAACCAAATTCAAAAGTCTATTTATTACCAAATAAAGAAGATAATTTTCAAAAAAACTATAGATATGATCTTTTATCATATAAATATATTCATTCTGAAACTAAGAAGAAATCCTATATTTATAGATCATCATTAGAAACAAATAAGAAGCAAGAAAATTCCAGCAGAAATAAAGAATTTAACATACTAAAGAATATTCCTATCAAGAATTATCTAGGAAAAAGTGATATTATATATATGGAAAAAAATACAGATAGAAAATATTTGAGTTGGAAATTGAATACAAATATTCAAGTTGAACCTAATAAGGACAAAATAAGGGATAAAATTCATATTTTTTATCTTCCAATTGATTCAAATTCCGAAATCAATTACAAAAAGGTCTTTTTTGATTGGATTGGAATGTCTTTTGATTGGATGGGAATGAATGAAAAATTCTTAATCTTAAATCGCCTCATATCGAATCCAAAAAATTTTTTATTTCCAGAGTTTGTGATACTTTATCATAAATATAAAGAGAAACCTTGGTTTATCCCAAGCAACTTACTTCTTTTTAATTTGAATAGAAATCCAAATTTTAGTGAAAATCAAAATATCAAGAGAAAGCAAGAGGAGAATGAGGATTTTTTAAATTTTAGCCCATCAAATTCAAAACAATATTTTGAATTAAAGAATCAAAACAATATCGAAGAATATTTTTTAGAATCGATCGAAAAAATAAAAATATTCCTTAAAAGAGATTTTCCTTTGCAATTAAGATGGACTGGACGTTTGAATCAATTAAATCAAAAAATGATGAATAATATCCAGATATATGGTCTCCTGGTTAGCCTCATAAATGTAAGAAAAATTACTATATCCTATATTCAAAGGAAAGAAATGAATCTGGATATAATGAGGAGGCGTTTAAATCTTACACAATTAACGAAAAAGGGAATATTAATTATGGAACCTGCCCGTCTATCTGTAAAAAATGACGGACAGTTTCTTATGTATCAAATCATAGGTATTTCATTGGTTCATAAAAGTAAGCACCAGAGTAATCAAAGATACCGAAACCCCAAAAACGTTGCTAAGAATAATTTTGATGAATCCATTTCAAGACATAAAAGAAAAACTTTAAATAGAAACAAAAATAATTATGATTTGCTTGTTCCTGAAAAAATTTTATCGTCTAGACGTCGTAGAGAATTGAGAATTCTAATTTCTTTCAATTTGAATTTAAAGAATCAGAATGCTGTACATAAAAATCAATTTTTTTGCAAGGAGAACAAGATAAAAAACTGGAGTCAATTTTTGGATGCAAGTAAAAAATTTGATAAAAAAAAAAATGAATTAATTCAATTAAAGTTCTTTTTTTGGCCTAATTATCGATTAGAAGATTTAGCTTGTATGAATCGCTATTGGTTTGATACGAATAATGGGAGCCGTTTGAGTATGTTAAGGATATATATGTATCCCTGATTTAAAATTTTGATTTTCCTATATATTCTGTTGTTCTATTCTATCAATCATATATATTTTTTTCATTTTTCTATTGATTAATGTTAATTGATAAAATAAGGAATATATAAATAAATTATGATTATTGTGTATACTACATTAAAATTTCTGACATTATTATTACTGATCAATAAAATAAATATCTGTAAAAAGGGGAGTGTGAAATTCTTTTATGGTAAAAAATTTATTTATTTCAATTAGTTTGCAAGAACAAGAAGAAAACAAAGAAAACAGAGGATCTGTTGAATTTCAAGTAGTAAGTTTCACCAATAAGATACGGAGACTTACTTCACATCTGGAATTGCACAAAAAAGACTATTTATCTCAGAGAGGTCTGCGGAAAATTCTGGGAAAACGTCAACGCTTGCTGGCTTATTTGTCAAAAAAAGATAGACCGCGTTATAAAGAATTAATAGGGCAGTTGGGTATTCGAGAAAGAAAAACTCCTTAATTTGAAGAGTTAGTTTTAATTATTCGCTTAAAGTTTGATGAACTTCTTTTCGCTTTCAGCAATTCATGGAAGAATAAATCAGGAAAAACCTATGACTGTACCAGCTAGAAAAGACCTCATGATAGTCAATATGGGACCTCACCACCCATCAATGCATGGTGTTCTTCGACTCATTGTTACTCTAGATGGTGAAGATGTTATTGACTGTGAACCAATATTGGGTTATTTACACAGAGGTATGGAAAAAATTGCGGAAAATCGAACAATTATACAATATTTGCCTTATGTAACACGTTGGGATTATTTAGCTACTATGTTCACAGAAGCAATAACTGTAAATGGGCCAGAGCAATTAGGCAATATTCAAGTCCCTAAAAGGGCCAGTTATATCAGAGTCATTATGTTGGAGTTAAGTCGTATAGCTTCGCATTTGTTATGGCTTGGCCCTTTTATGGCAGATATTGGGGCACAGACTCCCTTCTTCTATATTTTTCGAGAAAGAGAATTGATATATGACCTATTCGAAGCTGCCACCGGTATGCGAATGATGCACAATTTTTTTCGTATTGGCGGAGTCGCTGCTGATTTACCTCATGGCTGGATAGATAAATGTTTGGATTTTTGCGATTATTTTTTAACAGGAATTGCTGAATATCAAAAGCTTATTACACGGAATCCCATTTTTTTAGAACGAGTTGAAGGAGTAGGCATTATTGGTGGAGAGGAAGCAATAAATTGGGGTTTGTCGGGACCAATGCTACGAGCTTCCGGAATACAATGGGATCTTCGTAAAGTTGATCATTATGAGTGTTACGACGAATTTGATTGGGAAATCCAATGGCAAAAAGAGGGGGATTCATTAGCTCGTTATTTAGTACGAATCAGTGAAATGACAGAATCCATAAAAATTATTCAACAGGCCCTAGAAGGAATTCCTGGAGGGCCATATGAAAATTTAGAAATACGCCGCTTTGATAGAGTAAAAGATACTGTATGGAATGAGTTTGACTATCGATTCATTAGTAAAAAACCTTCTCCGACTTTTGAATTGTCGAAACAAGAACTTTATACGAGAGTCGAAGCACCAAAGGGAGAATTGGGAATTTTTCTGATAGGAGATAAGGGTGTTTTTCCTTGGCGATATAAAATTCGTCCCCCGGGGTTTATTAATTTGCAAATTCTTCCTCAGTTAGTTAAAGGAATGAAATTGGCTGATATTATGACGATATTAGGTAGTATAGATATCATTATGGGAGAAGTTGATCGTTAAAATGATAATTGATACAACAGAAGTACAAGCTATCAATTCTTTTTCTAGATTGGAATCCTTAAAAGAGGTCTATGGGATCATATGGATGCTTATCCCTATTTTGACTCTTGTATTAGGAATCACAATAGGTGTACTAGTAATTGTTTGGTTAGAAAGAGAAATATCCGCGGGTATACAACAACGTATTGGTCCTGAATACGCAGGACCATTGGGAATTCTACAAGCTCTAGCAGATGGTACCAAATTACTTTTCAAAGAGAATCTTCTTCCATCTAGAGGAGATACTCGTTTATTCAGTATTGGACCATCTATAGCAGTCATATCAATTTTATTAAGTTATTTAGTAATTCCTTTTGGTTATCACCTTGTTCTAGCCGATCTCAGTATCGGTGTTTTTTTATGGATTGCTATTTCAAGTATTGCTCCTGTCGGCCTTCTTATGTCAGGATATGGCTCAAATAATAAATATTCTTTTTTAGGTGGTCTAAGAGCTGCTGCTCAATCAATTAGTTATGAAA